TACATTAAATTGTTCAAGTACACAGGACATGCTATGTTTAATCCACATTAATTTCTAGCCACCATAACATAATGTTTGCATATACATTAAATTGTTCAAGTACACAGGACATGCTATGTTTAATCCACATTAATTTCTAGCCACCATATCAAAATGTTTCATCTACCATTAAATGATATAGACCATTATCTCTATGTGAACTAACATATCATTTCCTGACACCATAATATGTAATAAGAGCCGAACATTCTTGTCTATCTAGGGCATAACTTCATGAGATGAGGGGCAATAATTGTAAAAGTCATAACTGAACTATTACTGGCATCTGGTTCCTATTTCAGGTCCATTAATAGTTATCTCCCCATAACTAGGTCGCCACTGGCATCTGATTAATGTTAGAAGTACCATGTGCACATGCCCACAACATGCCAAGAACCCCACCAACATTTGGTATTTTTATTTTCGGGTCTCCATTCACTGACATAAATAAAGCTATACCAAAGTAAGATAGGGTGGAACATTTGATTTGTTCAAAAATGATATATAATGAATGATATAATGACATATCCTAAGCACCACATGCAAGCCTGCGTTACACACATGCGTGTTTCACGGAACCTGGCCCTTTACCTCCCACACACTATATGATATGAACGTTTCTTATCGACAAACCCCCTACCCCCTTACGCCGGACAAGCCTTAATATTTCTTGTCAAACCCCAAAAGCAGGACTGACTTATTACCGACGTACTCCAATCACCCATATGTGCCTAGCTGTACAAATATTTTATTATTTCATTATTTCATGTATATATTATTATACATCACAAAATAATATACAGCTAGTGTAGCTTAACTAAAGCATAACACTGAAGATGTTAAGATGAGCCCTAGACAGCTCCGCAGGCACAAAGGCTTGGTCCTGGCCTTACTATCAATTTTAACCCAATTTACACATGCAAGTCTCCGCACCCCTGTGAGAATGCCCTTAATCCCCCACCACATAGGGGAAAAGGAGCAGGTATCAGGCACGCACCCGCAGCCCAAGACGCCTTGCTAAGCCACACCCCCAAGGGAACTCAGCAGTGATAAACATTGAGCTATGAGCGTAAGCTCGACTCAGCCAGAGTTAAGAGGGCCGGTAAAACTCGTGCCAGCCACCGCGGTTATACGAGAGACCCCAACTGATAGTCCACGGCGTAAAGCGTGATTAAAGGATACCCATTATACTAGAGCCAAAAGCCCCCTAAGCTGTCATACGCACCTGAGGGCCCGAAGCCCAACCACGAAGGTAGCTCTACCCAACAAGGACCCCTTGAACCCACGACAACTGAGACACAAACTGGGATTAGATACCCCACTATGCTCAGTCATAAACTTTGGTGATAAATTACACATATTGCCCGCCAGGGTACTACGAGCGCTAGCTTAAAACCCAAAGGACTTGGCGGTGCCCCAGACCCACCTAGAGGAGCCTGTTCTAGAACCGATAATCCCCGTTAAACCTCACCACTTCTTGTCATTACCGCCTATATACCGCCGTCGTCAGCTTACCCTGTGAAAGACCAATAGTAAGCAAAAATGGCACACCCAAAAACGTCAGGTCGAGGTGTAGCGAATGAAGTGGAAAGAAATGGGCTACATTTTCTGACACAGAAAATACACGAATAACACTGTGAAACCAGTGGTTGAAGGTGGATTTAGCAGTAAAGAGAAAATAGAAAATTCTTTTGAAGCCGGCTATGGGGCGCGCACACACCGCCCGTCACTCTCCTCAAAGGAATACCCCAAATATATAAACCTATAACCCAAACAAGAGGAGGCAAGTCGTAACATGGTAAGTGTACCGGAAGGTGCACTTGGAACAACCAAAATGTAGCTCAATAGAAAAGCACCTCCCTTACACCGAGGGGACATCTGTGCAAATCAGATCATTTTGAGCTAAATAGCTAGCCTCACCACACACATCACAAATGAATATTTATATATAACCCCCCATAAGATCAAAAAAAATAAACAAACCATTTAATCTCCCCAGTATAGGCGATAGAAAAGGACAAAGCAGCGCGATAGAGAAAGTACCGCAAGGGAAAGCTGAAAGAGAAAGTGAAACAACTTGTTAAAGCAACAAAAAGCAAAGATTAAAACTTGTACCTTTTGCATCATGATTTAGCCAGTTCTTATCAGGCGAAGAGAACTTTAGTCTGACCCCCCGAAACTAGACGAGCTACTCCGAGACAGCCTAATAGGGCAAACCCGTCTCTGTGGCAAAAGAGTGGGAAGATCTCCGAGTAGAGGCGACAAACCTAACGAGCCTAGTAATAGCTGGTTGCTCAGGAAATGAATATTAGTTCAGCCTCAAGGCTTCTACTGTCACTTAGGTCATTTCCAACAAAGACATCAAGAAAACCTTAAGAGTTATTCAAGGGAGGTACAGCTCTCTTGAAAAAGAACACAACCTTAACAGGCGGATAAAGATCACATTAAATCAAAGGGACTTTGTTTCAGTGGGCCTAAAAGCAGCCAACTGCACAGAAAGCGTTAAAGCTCAGACAAAACCTCACCCTATTATCCCGATAAAACAATCACAATCCCCTAAACCTACAGAGCCACTCTATACAACTATAGAAGCAATAATGCTAAAATTAGTAACAAGAAGGCACGACCTTCTCCAAGCACACGTGTAAATCAGATCGGACCCACCACTGACAAATAACGGACCCAACCAAAGAGGGAAGTACAGAATAGTAATAGAAATCAAGAAAACCCTGTAAAATATTACCGTTAACCCAACACAGGAGTGCACCATCAAGGAAAGACTAAAAGAAAAAGAAGGAACTCGGCAAACACGAGCCTCGCCTGTTTACCAAAAACATCGCCTCTTGCAAACCAATGTATTAGAGGTCCCGCCTGCCCTGTGACCAAAAGTTTAACGGCCGCGGTATTTTGACCGTGCGAAGGTAGCGTAATCACTTGTCTTTTAAATGAAGACCTGTATGAATGGCATAACGAGGGCTCAACTGTCTCCTTTTTCCAGTCAGTGAAATTGACCTGCTCGTGCAGAGGCGAGCATAATCCCATAAGACGAGAAGACCCTATGGAGCTTAAAACACAAGATCAACTATGCTATCAAGCCAACCACCCACGGAAATAACAGCTAAAAGCATAATAGCACCCTGATCCTAATGTTTTCGGTTGGGGCGACCACGGAGGACAAAATAGCCTCCATGTCGACGGGGGCACTGCCCCTAAAACCTAGGGCGACAGCCCAAAGCAACAGAACATCTGACGAACAATGACCCAGGCCACAAGCCTGATCAACGAACCAAGTTACCCTAGGGATAACAGCGCAATCCTTTCTAAGAGTCCATATCGACGAAAGGGTTTACGACCTCGATGTTGGATCAGGACATCCTAATGGTGCAGCCGCTATTAAGGGTTCGTTTGTTCAACGATTAAAGTCCTACGTGATCTGAGTTCAGACCGGAGTAATCCAGGTCAGTTTCTATCTATGCAGTGACCCTTCCTAGTACGAAAGGACCGGAAGACTGGGGCCAATGCTACAAGTATGCCCTACCCCAACCTAATGAAGACAACTAAAATAGGTAAAGGGGCACAAACCTTCCCCCCAGAACAGGGCAAGCTGAGATGGCAGAGCTTGGTAATTGCAAAAGGCCTAAGCCCTTTCCAACAGAGGTTCAAATCCTCTTCTTAGCTATGACCTCTCACCTACTAACCTACCTAATTAACCCACTAGCATTCATCGTTCCAATCCTACTAGCAGTAGCATTTTTAACCCTCATCGAGCGAAAAGTGCTAGGCTACATACAACTACGAAAAGGCCCAAACATCGTTGGACCCTACGGCCTTCTACAGCCCATCGCTGACGGTATTAAACTATTTATTAAAGAACCCGTACGCCCCACCACAGCCTCCCCATTTTTATTTTTAGCAACCCCCATCATAGCACTAACCCTGGCCCTCACCCTGTGAATACCACTACCAATGCCCTATCCAGTTGCAGACCTCAACCTAGGTATCCTATTTATCCTAGCCCTATCAAGTCTGGCCGTATACTCAATCTTAGGCTCCGGTTGAGCCTCCAATTCAAAATACGCCCTAATCGGGGCACTCCGAGCGGTGGCACAAACAATCTCCTACGAAGTAAGCCTCGGCTTAATCCTCTTATGTATAATTGTCTTCTCTGGCAATTTCACCCTCCACACCTTCAACATTACACAAGAGGCAATCTGACTACTAGCCCCAGGCTGGCCCCTCGCAGCAATATGATACATCTCTACCCTAGCCGAAACAAACCGAGCCCCATTTGACCTCACAGAGGGAGAATCAGAGCTAGTCTCTGGCTTCAACGTAGAATATGCAGGGGGACCCTTCGCCCTGTTTTTCTTGGCTGAATACGCCAACATCCTCTTGATAAACACCCTTTCCACAATCCTATTCCTAGGAGCTTACCACAACCCAATATTACCTGAAATAACAACACTTAGCCTCATAGTTAAAGCCTCAATGCTATCAATATTGTTTTTATGAGTACGAGCCTCGTATCCACGATTCCGATACGACCAACTAATACACCTAGTATGAAAAAATTTCCTCCCTGTTACCCTAGCCCTTGTATTGTGGCATGTCTCCCTACCAATTGCCTCTGCTGGACTACCACCACAAATCTAGCACAATATAGGAATCGTGCCTGAAGGTCAAGGACCACTTTGATAGAGTGGATAATAGGGGTTCAAGTCCCCTCGCTTCCTTAGAAAGAAGGGGCTCGAACCCATCCTCAAGAGATCAAAACTCTTGGTGCTCCCACTACACCACTTCCTAGTAAAGTCAGCTAATTAAAGCTTTTGGGCCCATACCCCAAACATGTTGGTTAAAATCCTTCCTTTGCTAATGAACCCCTACGTACTTGCCATCCTGCTTTCAAGCCTAGGAATTGGAACTACCCTAACATTTGCAAGCTCCCACTGACTTTTAGCATGAATAGGCCTAGAAATTAGTACACTAGCCATCATCCCCCTAATAGCACAACAACATCACCCCCGAGCAGTCGAAGCCACAACCAAATATTTTCTCACCCAAGCCACAGCCGCAGCTATAATTTTATTTGCCAGCACCACCAATGCTTGAACAACGGGAGAATGAGGTATCCAAGAAATATCTAACCCCACAGCCTTAATCCTGATTACCATAGCCTTAGCCCTAAAAATTGGACTCGCCCCCGTCCACTACTGACTCCCAGAAGTACTACAAGGCCTCGACCTCACCACGGGTCTTATCCTCTCGACCTGACAAAAACTGGCCCCATTCGCCCTAATTTATCAAATTAGTCCAATAATAAACCCAACCCTAGTAATTATGTTAGGCCTGGCCTCCGCCATCATTGGTGGATGGGGTGGCCTAAACCAAACACAACTACGAAAAATCCTAGCATATTCATCAATTGCCCACCTAGGCTGAATAATAATTGTTATGCAGTATTCCCCAAATCTTGCCATCCTAAACCTAATCCTATATATTACTATAACCACTGCAACCTTCCTAACGTTCAAAAATGTGACCTCCACAAAACTAAGTACGCTGGCTCTCACTTGATCAAAAACCCCCATAATAACCACAATAGCAATAATAACACTACTTTCCTTAGGAGGCCTCCCCCCATTAACGGGATTTATACCCAAATGGCTTATCCTCCAAGAACTAACCAAACAGGACCTTCCCCTCACAGCATCAATTATAGCCTTAGCCGCCCTACTCAGCCTATTCTTCTACCTACGAATATGTTATGCAATAACCCTAACAATTTCCCCAAACACCAACAGCAACACCTCAACATGACGACAAAAATCGTCCCAAACCACCATAACCCTGTCAATTACCACCACACTAGCACTGGCCCTACTACCCATCACACCAGCAATTGTAGCCCTAGCAACATAGGGGCTTAGGATAGTAATCTAGACCAAAAGCCTTCAAAGCTTTAAGCAGGAGTGAAAATCTCCTAGCCCCTGTTTAAGACTTGCAGGATACTACCCTACATCTTCTGAATGCAACCCAGATACTTTAATTAAGCTAAAGCCTTACTAGATGAGAAGGCCTCGATCCTACAAAATCTTAGTTAACAGCTAAGTGCCCCATCCAGCGAGCATTCATCTACTTCCTCCCGCCATAACGGGAAGGAGGCGGAAGGAAGTCCCGGCAGGCAACGAGCCCACGTCTTCAGGTTTGCAATCTGATGTGATCTTCACCACGGGACTTGGTAAGAAGGGGACTTTAACCTCTGTGCATGGGGCTACAACCCACCGCTTAAACGCTCAGCCATCTTACCTGTGGCAATCACCCGTTGATTCTTTTCTACTAACCACAAAGATATTGGCACCCTGTATTTAGTATTTGGTGCCTGAGCAGGCATAGTCGGCACAGCCCTCAGCCTTCTGATCCGTGCCGAACTGAGCCAACCCGGTGCCTTGCTTGGCGATGATCAGATCTACAATGTTATCGTCACAGCCCATGCCTTTGTCATGATTTTCTTTATAGTAATACCCATCATGATTGGCGGATTCGGAAACTGACTGGTCCCCCTAATAATTGGAGCCCCAGACATGGCATTCCCTCGCATGAATAATATGAGCTTCTGACTTCTACCCCCATCCTTCCTACTCCTTTTAGCCTCCTCTGGGGTAGAGGCCGGAGCCGGCACAGGGTGAACTGTTTATCCCCCACTGGCGGGAAACCTGGCCCATGCAGGAGCCTCTGTAGACCTAACCATTTTCTCCCTCCACCTGGCCGGAGTTTCGTCCATCTTGGGGGCTATTAACTTTATTACCACAATTATCAACATGAAACCCCCCGCAGTATCCCAATACCAGACACCTTTATTTGTGTGATCTGTATTAATCACGGCCGTACTTCTCCTACTCTCACTGCCAGTGCTAGCTGCGGGAATCACAATGCTCTTAACAGACCGAAATTTAAACACCACCTTCTTTGACCCAGCCGGAGGAGGAGACCCCATCCTCTATCAGCACCTATTTTGATTCTTTGGCCATCCAGAAGTATATATTCTTATTCTACCGGGATTCGGCATGATCTCCCATATCGTAGCATACTACGCCGGCAAAAAGGAACCTTTTGGTTACATGGGAATAGTGTGGGCTATGATGGCCATTGGACTGCTAGGCTTTATCGTATGAGCTCATCACATGTTTACAGTTGGAATGGACGTAGACACACGGGCCTACTTTACCTCCGCCACAATAATTATTGCCATCCCCACAGGTGTCAAAGTCTTTAGCTGGTTAGCCACCCTCCATGGCGGTTCAATTAAATGAGATACCCCCTTACTCTGAGCCTTAGGCTTTATTTTCCTATTCACGGTGGGGGGCTTAACGGGAATTGTCTTAGCCAACTCGTCCCTAGACATTGTACTTCATGACACCTACTATGTTGTAGCACATTTTCACTACGTGCTATCAATGGGAGCTGTGTTCGCCATTATAGGGGCCTTCGTACACTGATTCCCACTTTTCACAGGTTATACGCTACACGGCACCTGATCCAAAATCCACTTTGCTGTAATATTTGTAGGTGTCAATTTAACATTCTTCCCCCAACACTTCCTAGGCCTCGCAGGAATGCCTCGCCGATACTCAGACTACCCAGACGCGTACGCCCTATGAAACACCATCTCCTCAATCGGCTCACTAATCTCACTGGTTGCTGTAATTATATTCCTATTCATTCTATGAGAAGCATTCGCGGCCAAACGAGAAGTTATGTCAGTCGAACTAACAACCACAAATGTAGAGTGACTTCACGGCTGCCCACCCCCCTATCACACCTATGAAGAACCTGCCTTTGTGCAAGTCCAATCAACCAGCTAACCAGCCACGAGAAAGGAAGGAATCGAACCCCCATTTGCTGGTTTCAAGCCAGCCACATAACCGCTCTGCCACTTTCTTATCCCATAAGACACTAGTAAAATTGCTATAACACTGCCTTGTCAAGGCAGAATTGCAGGTTAAAGGCCTGCGTGCCTTAAGTCCAAGGACTAAATGGCACATCCATCACAATTAGGATTCCAAGACGCGGCCTCACCTGTAATAGAAGAACTTCTCCACTTCCATGACCACACACTAATGATTGTCTTCCTAATCAGCACTCTAGTACTTTACATTATTGTGGCCATGGTGTCAACTAAATTAACAAACAAATATGTACTGGACTCCCAAGAAATTGAAATTGTATGAACAGTACTCCCAGCAGTAATTTTAATCTTAATTGCCCTGCCTTCTCTTCGAATTCTTTACCTAATAGATGAGATTAATGACCCCCACCTGACAATTAAAGCTATGGGACACCAATGATACTGAAGTTATGAGTATACGGACTATGAAGACCTGGGCTTCGACTCCTACATAATTCCTACACAAGACCTAGCCCCAGGACAATTCCGACTCCTAGAAGCAGACCATCGAATGGTAGTGCCCATAGAATCCCCAATTCGAGTTCTAGTCTCCGCAGAAGACGTACTCCACTCCTGAGCGGTGCCAGCCCTAGGCATCAAAATAGACGCAGTACCCGGACGCCTAAATCAAACAGCCTTTATCACCTCACGACCGGGGATCTACTACGGCCAATGTTCTGAAATCTGCGGAGCTAACCACAGCTTTATGCCAATTGTAGTTGAAGCAGTCCCCCTAGAACACTTTGAAAACTGATCTTCATTAATACTAGAAGAATCCTCACTAAGAAGCTAAATAGGGAATAGCGTTAGCCTTTTAAGCTAAAGACTGGTGACCCCCAACCACCCTTAGTGACATGCCCCAACTGAACCCCAGCCCATGATTTATAATTTTAGTTTTCTCATGACTTATTTTCCTAATTGTTCTACCACCCAAAGTGCTAGGCCATACCTTCACGAACGAACCCACCCACAAAAATGCAGAAAAAATTAAACCTGAGCCCTGAACCTGACCATGATCCTAAGCTTCTTTGACCAATTCATGAGCCCCACACACCTGGGAATCCCCTTAATTGCTCTAGCACTCAGCCTTCCATGAGTACTTATCCCCACCCCCACTAACCGATGACTAAACAACCGCCTCTTGACCCTCCAAGGTTGATTTATTAACCGCTTTACACAACAACTCATACTACCCATCAACCTCGGCGGACACAAATGAGCTGTTCTGTTAACAGCCCTAATATTACTCTTAATTACACTCAACCTACTCGGCCTCCTCCCCTACACCTTTACCCCTACAACTCAACTTTCCCTCAACATAGGACTCGCCGTCCCCCTGTGATTGGCTACCGTAATTATTGGCATACGAAACCAACCCACTGCCGCCCTGGGCCACCTGCTGCCAGAAGGAACCCCCGTTCCTCTTATTCCAGTCTTAATTATTATTGAAACAATTAGCCTATTTATTCGACCCCTAGCACTAGGCGTTCGACTCACGGCGAACCTAACTGCGGGTCATCTATTAATTCAACTAATTGCCACTGCCGCCTTCGTACTCCTCCCAATAATACCAGCCGTGGCTATTTTGACATCAACAGTGCTATTTCTACTAACTCTACTGGAAGTAGCCGTAGCAATAATTCAAGCATACGTATTTGTTCTTCTACTAAGTCTCTACTTACAAGAAAACGTCTAATGGCCCACCAAGCACACGCATATCACATGGTCGACCCCAGCCCCTGACCCCTGACCGGCGCAGTAGCTGCCCTCCTAATAACATCAGGACTTGCAGTCTGATTCCACTTTAACTCCACAGTGCTTATAACAATAGGACTCATCCTGCTTCTCCTAACCATATACCAATGATGACGAGACATTATTCGAGAAGGCACATTTCAAGGACATCACACACCCCCCGTCCAAAAAGGACTTCGATACGGAATAATCCTATTTATTACCTCAGAAGTTTTCTTTTTCCTGGGCTTCTTCTGAGCATTTTACCACGCAAGCCTAGCCCCAACACCAGAACTAGGCGGATGCTGACCCCCAACCGGCATTATTACCTTAGACCCCTTTGAAGTACCACTACTTAACACAGCAGTACTGTTAGCCTCCGGCGTCACGGTCACTTGAGCCCACCACAGCATCATAGAGCGTGAACGCAAACAAACCATTCAAGCGCTAACCCTAACAATCCTATTAGGATTTTACTTCACAGCTCTTCAAGCAATAGAATACTACGAAGCCCCATTTACCATCGCCGATGGAGTATACGGCTCCACCTTCTTCGTCGCAACCGGGTTCCACGGGCTTCACGTCATCATCGGCTCCACCTTCCTAGCGGTCTGCCTTCTCCGACAAATCCAATACCACTTCACATCTGAACACCATTTTGGATTTGAAGCCGCCGCATGATACTGACACTTCGTAGATGTAGTTTGACTATTCCTATACGTCTCTATTTATTGATGAGGATCATAACCTTTCTAGTATCAACGTTCAGTACAAGTGACTTCCAATCATTTAGCCTTGGTTAAAATCCAAGGAAAGGTAATGAACCTAATTATAGCAGTCCTAGCAATTGCAGTCACCCTGTCCTGCATCCTAGCAGTTGTTGCATTCTGATTACCACAAATAAATCCCGACTCCGAAAAACTCTCCCCCTACGAGTGCGGCTTTGACCCCCTCGGATCTGCCCGCCTTCCTTTTTCACTGCGATTTTTCTTAGTAGCAATCTTATTTCTACTATTTGACCTAGAAATTGCACTATTACTCCCCCTACCGTGGGGAGATCAGCTAGCCTCTCCCACTACCGCCCTACTTTGAGCAACAACCATTTTAATCCTACTAACCCTAGGCCTCATTTATGAATGAACCCAAGGAGGGCTTGAATGGGCCGAATAGATGACTAGTCCAAAGTAAGACCGCTGATTTCGGCTCAACTAATTATGGTGCAAGTCCATAGTCGTCTTATGACCCCTGTACACTTCAGCTTCAGCTCCGCCTTTATGTTAGGACTAATAGGATTAACCTTCCACCGAACCCACCTCCTCTCCGCCCTTCTCTGCCTAGAAGGAATAATACTGTCTTTATTTATTGCCCTCTCCCTTTGATCACTTCAACTAGAATCCACCGCCTACGCCACCGCCCCAATACTGCTACTAGCATTCTCGGCATGTGAAGCCGGAGCGGGCTTGGCCCTCCTTGTTGCTGCCACGCGTACACACGGCACAGACCACCTCCAAAATCTAAACCTCCTACAATGCTAAAAATTTTAATCCCAACACTAATGCTATTCCCAACGACCTGACTTGCAACCCCAAAATGACTTTGAGCCACAACAACAGCCCAAGCCTTAACCATTGCCACCGCAAGCCTAACCCTACTTAACTGAAACTCAGAAACCGGCTGAACCTCCTCAAATCCCTACCTAGGCGCAGACCCACTCTCCACACCCCTGCTCGTCTTAACATGCTGACTTCTCCCCCTAATAATTCTAGCAAGCCAAAACCACATCTCCCCAGAGACTATTAGCCGCCAACGAGCCTACATCACCCTACTAGTATCCCTCCAACTATTCTTAATTATAGCCTTTGGGGCCACCGAAATCATCCTGTTTTACATCATGTTTGAAGCCACACTAATCCCAACCCTAATTATTATTACACGATGAGGAAACCAAACTGAACGACTTAACGCAGGCACCTACTTTCTGTTCTATACCCTAGCCGGATCTCTCCCTCTGCTAGTTGCCCTACTAATTCTGCAAAAAGAACTAGGCTCCCTTTCAATACTGATTATTCAATATATACAACCCACCCCACTGTGCACCTGAGCCGACAAAATCTGATGAGCGGCCTGCTTAATTGCCTTCCTAGTGAAAATGCCCCTATACGGGGCCCACCTCTGACTCCCAAAAGCCCACGTAGAGGCCCCAATTGCAGGATCCATAGTCCTGGCCGCCGTACTACTAAAACTTGGCGGCTACGGCATAATACGAATGATTGTTATGCTAGAACCAACATCCAAAAATCTCGCGTACCCGTTTATTATTCTAGCTTTATGGGGAATTATTATGACCGGGTCAATTTGTCTGCGACAAACAGACCTAAAATCCCTAATCGCATATTCATCCGTAAGCCACATAGGATTAGTGGTAGCGGGAATCCTCATCCAAACCCCCTGAGGATTCACTGGAGCCATTATTCTGATAATCGCACACGGCCTAGCATCCTCCGCATTATTCTGTTTAGCAAACACCAACTATGAACGCCTCCACAGCCGAACCCTGCTTCTTGCACGAGGGATACAAGCCGTACTCCCCCTGATAGCCTCATGATGATTTATCGCCAACCTAGCTAACCTGGCCCTACCCCCTCTCCCCAACCTAATAGGAGAACTAGTCATCATTACCTCAATATTCAACTGATCAAACTGAACAATTATCCTCACAGGAGGGGGAACTCTCATTACCGCCAGCTACTCCCTCTACATGTATCTGATAACACAACGGGGTCCAGTGTCCACCTTAGTTATAGCAGTAGAACCATCCCACACACGAGAACACCTACTCATAGCACTGCACCTTATCCCCATTATTTTACTAATGCTAAAACCAGAGCTCATATGAGGCTGATGTTTCTGTAAACATAGTTTAAACAAAATATTAGATTGTGGTTCTAAAGATGGGAGCTAAACCCTCCTTGTTCACCGAGAGAAGCCGGGGGCACTAAGAACTGCTAATTCTTCAGCACCATGGTTCAAATCCATGGGTCACTCGGCTTTTAAAGGATAATAGTTCATCCATTGGTCTTAGGAACCAAAAACTCTTGGTGCAACTCCAAGTAGAAGCTATGTATTCACCAACACTCATCTTTAGCTCAACCCTCCTAATCATTTTTATCCTTCTAACATACCCCCTTATCGTATCCCTCAACCCTAGCCCTCTTAACAAAAAATGGGCAACCACCTATGTCAAAACCGCAGTTCAGACAGCCTTCTATGCAAGCCTACTCCCCCTTGCAGTATTCTTTGACCAAGGCATGGAAGTCATTACAACTAACTGACATTGAATGAACATTGCCACCTTTGACATTAACATCAGCTTCAAATTTGACCAATACTCAATTATCTTTACACCCGTAGCCCTCTACGTAACTTGGTCAATTTTAGAATTTGCCTCATGGTACATACACTCAGACCCCAACATAAACCGATTCTTCAAATACCTGCTCCTATTCCTGATTGCCATAATCACCCTAGTTACATCCAACAACATATTTCAGCTGTTCATTGGCTGAGAAGGAGTAGGCATCATATCTTTCCTACTAATTGGGTGATGGTACGGACGCGCAGATGCCAACACCGCCGCCTTACAAGCAGTTATCTACAACCGGGTAGGAGATATTGGACTAATTCTTAGCATAGCATGATTTGCAATAAACATAAATACCTGGGAAATTCAACAAATATTCGCCTCCGCCCAAGACAACCAAGCAACCCTGCCGCTCATAGGCTTAATCCTAGCCGCCACAGGAAAATCAGCCCAATTTGGCCTCCACCCCTGACTCCCCTCAGCAATAGAAGGTCCAACACCGGTCTCTGCCCTACTACACTCCAGCACCATGGTTGTAGCCGGCATCTTCCTACTCATCCGACTCCACCCCTTAATGGAACATAACCAAATCGCCCTGACAACCTGCCTATGCCTTGGAGCTACAACTACCCTATTCACCGCTGCCTGTGCCCTGACACAAAATGATATCAAAAAAATTGTAGCCTTTTCCACATCCAGCCAACTAGGCCTAATGATGGTCACCATCGGCTTAAACCAACCCCAACTAGCCTTCCTACATATCTGTACCCACGCATTCTTTAAAGCAATACTGTTCCTATGCTCCGGGTCCATCATCCACAGCCTTAATGATGAACAAGACATCCGAAAAATGGGAGGCCTCCACACCATGCTTCCACTCACCTCCACCTGCCTCACCATTGGCAGCCTAGCCCTAACCGGGATACCCTTTCTCTCCGGGTTTTTCTCAAAAGACGCCATCATTGAAGCCCTGAACACATCACACCTAAACGCCTGAGCCCTGACCCTAACTCTCATTGCTACCTCCTTCACAGCCGTATACAGCTTCCGAGTTATCTTTTTCGCCTCTATGGGCTCCCCCCGATTCCTCCCCCTATCACCCCTCAATGAAAATAACCCAACAGTAATCAACCCAATCAAACGACTTGCCTGAGGAAGTATCCTAGCCGGACTATTTATTACCTCCAACTTTCTACCAACAAAAACACCAATCATAACCATACCCACAACCCTTAAATTATCCGCACTACTAGTAACAGCCCTGGGGTTACTCATAGCCCTGGAACTAACAAGCCTAACAAACAAACAACTAAAAATTACCCCCACAATTCCACTACACAACTTCTCCAACATGCTAGGATATTTCCCATCAATTATTCATCGCCTAGCCCCAAAAATCAAACTAAGCCTAGGACAAACCATAGCAACTCACCTAATTGACCAAACATGGTTAGAAAAAGTAGGACCAAAAGGAATCACAACTAGCCAGATCCCACTAATTAAAGCCACAAACAACATTCAACAAGGTTTAATCAAAACATACCTTACAATCTTCTTCCTGACCACCACACTATCAATTCTCCTCATCACACTAATCTAAACAACACGAAGAGCCCCCCGACTGAGCCCCCGAGTAAGCTCCAGTACCACAAACAAAGTCAACAACAACACCCACCCCGACACCACTAACATCGCCCCCCCTAAAGAATACATAAGTGCCACCCCACTAAAATCTCCCCGAAGCAAGGACAGATCCTTAAACTCATCAACAACCACCCAAGAATACGAATATCAATCACCCCCTGCCAAACCACCCACAACCAAAACCCCCGCAATGTAAACCACTACATAAAACAACACTGACCAATCCCCCCATGTCTCAGGATAAGGCTCTGCCGCTAACGCCGCAGAATAAGCAAACACCACCAACATCCCACCGAGATAAATCAAAAACAAAACTAAGGAAAGAAAAGATCCACCATGCCCAACCAAAATACCACACCCCACCGCAGCGGCTACAACCAACCCTAAAGCCGCAAAATAAGGGGCAGGATTTGAAGCTACCCCCACCAAACCCAAAACTAACCCAATTAAAACTAATAAAGTAAAATAAAACATAATTTTTACTCGGACTCTAACCAAGACCAATGACTTGAAAAACCACCGTTGTTAATTCAACTATAAAAACCAATGGCAAACATCCGAAAAACACACCCACTACTTAAAATTATTAACGGGGCATTTATTGACCTCCCCACGCCTTCCAACATCTCCGTGTGATGAAATTTTGGCTCACTCCTAGGCCTCTGCCTTATTACACAAATCCTAACAGGACTATTTCTTGCAATACACTACACAGCTGACATTTCAACAGCCTTCTCCTCCGTCGCCCACATCTGCCGAGACGTCAATTACGGATGACTAATCCGAAATATTCACGCAAACGGGGCCTCCTTCTTCTTCATCTGCTTATACCTTCACGTAGCACGAGGTATATACTATGGTTCATACCTCCAAAAAGAAACCTGAAACATCGGAGTAATCCTCCTGCTTCTCACCATAATAACCGCCTTCGTAGGATATGTACTGCCCTGAGGACAGATATCATTTTGAGGGGCAACCGTCATCACCAACCTCCTTTCCGCCTTCCCGTACATCGGCGACACACTAGTACAATGAATCTGAGGCGGCTTTTCAGTAGATAACGCCACCCTTACCCGATTCTTCGCCTTCCACTTTCTTCTACCATTCGTAATCGCCGGAGCTAGCATAATTCACCTACTATTCCTTCACCAAACAGGGTCAAACAACCCAACAGGATTAAACTCAGACGCAGACAAAGTAACATTCCACCCGTACTTCTCATACAAAGACTTATTGGGATTTATCCTAATGCTAGTCGGACTCACCTCCGTAGCACTATTCTCCCCTAACCTTCTGGGCGACCCAGACAACTTCACACCCGCCAACCCCCTTGTTACTCCCCCACACATCAAGCCCGAATGATACTTTCTCTTCGCCTACGCCATTCTCCGATCCATCCCAAACAAACTAGGCGGAGTCCTAGCCCTACTATTCTCTATCCTAGTACTAATATTAGTGCCAATGCTTCACACCTCTAAGCAACGAGGAAATACATTTCGGCCCCTTTCTCAAATCCTATTCTGGACCCTGGTGGCCGACATACTAGTACTCACATGAATTGGAGGCCAGCCAGTCGAACACCCATTCGTCTTAATTGGACAGGTGGCCTCCACAGTCTATTTTGCCCTATTCCTGATCGCCCTCCCTCTGACTGGCTTACTAGAAAACAAAGCCCTAAACTGAAACTGCCCTAGTAGCTTAGACATTAAAGCACCGGTCTTGTAAACCGGAGATCGAGGGTTAAAATCCTTCCTAGCGCCTCCTCAAAGAAAAGAGAATTCAACTCTCACCCTTAACTCCCAAAGCTAAGATTCTACATTAAACTATTCTCTGATCATATTATGTTTAATCCACATTAATTTCTAGCCACCATAACATAATGTTTGCATA